TATCTAGCTAAAGGATTTTCTCTTTTTTCTTTTTCCATTCATCATTATTGTATTTATTCTTACCTTCATACTTAAATCGAGATATTGGACATAGAATGCCAATTTGAAAAATGTAAAAAAAGGAGTAATCCGCTGTGACACGTTCACTAAAAAAAAATCCTTTTGTAGCTAATCATTTATCGGGAAAAATGGAAAAACTCAACATGAGGGAGGAGAAAGAAATTATAGTAACTTGGTCTAGGGCATCTACCATTATACCCACAATGATTGGCCATACAATCGCTATTCATAATGGAAAGGAACATTTACCTATTTATATAACAGATCATATGGTAGGTCATAAATTGGGAGAATTCGCGCCTACTCTAACTTTCGCAAGACATGCAAGGAACGATAATCAATCTCGTCGTTAATTGAATTTATATAATCTAAAATTCAAAATAGAAAATAAAGTAAGTAGATAAAGAAGGCACTTTTTATTCATTGGTGGGGGATAACCTTATGATAAGGAGAAAGAACTCGCGTTCGAGTACAGAAGTAAAAGTTTTAGCTCAACATATATGTATGTCTGTTTTCAAAGCACGAAGAGTAATTGATCAGATTCGCGGGCGTTCCTATGCGGACACACTTATGATACTGGAACTCATGCCTTATTGGGCATCTTATCCCATTTTGAAATTGGTTTATTCTGCAGCATCAAACGCTACTCATAACCTGGGCTTGAAGGAAGTGAATTTATTTATTAGTCAAGCTGAAGTCAATGGGGGTGCTATTGTGAAAAAGTTAAGACCTAGAGCTCGAGGACGGAGTTATCCGATAAAAAGATCCACTTGTCATATCAAAATTGTATTGAAGGATAGAAGAAAATCATTTATAAATTTATAATTATAAGTGCTTATATTACCTATAAATGGTATAAAAATATAAAATAAAAATATGGGACAAAAAATAAATCCACTTGGTTTCAGACTCGGTACAAACCAAAATCATCATTCCTTTTGGTTCGAACAACCAAAATATTTTTCTGAGGGACTAAAGGAAGATGAAAAAATAAGGAATTGTATCAAGAAATATGTACAAAAAAATAAGAAAACATCTTTGGGTTTCGAAGGAATTGCACGTATAGGAATTCAAAAAAGAATCGATTTGACCCAAGTAATAATATATATTGGATTCCAAAATTTATTAATAGAGGGCCGAACGCGAGGAATGGAAGAATTACAGATGAATGTACAAAAGGAATTTCATTCTGTGAACCGAAGACTCAACATTGCTATTACAAAAGTTGAAAAACCTTATGGCCAACCTAATATTCTTGCGGAATATATAGCTTTACAATTAAAAAGTAGAGTTTCGTTTCGAAAGGCAATGAAAAAAGCTATTGAATTAACTGAACAAGCAGATACAAAAGGAATTCAAGTGCAAATCGCAGGGCGTATCGACGGAAAAGAAATTGCGCGTGTCGAATGGATCAGAGAAGGTAGGGTTCCCCTACAAACAATTCGCGCTAAAATTGATTATTGTTCCTATCCAATTCGAACTATCTATGGAGTATTAGGCATAAAAATTTGGATATTTGTAGACGAAGACTAATGGACCTTTATTTGTCTTTCCATTTGGTTCAGTGATAGAAGACAAAATTACAAACTGTTTCATTCTTTTTCCATTAAATCAAAGAAAGATTAACAATTCTATAAGGTTGAATAAAAATTAGATTGATCATTTATATTTATATTTAGTATAATTAATTGCTATGCTTAGTGTGTGATTCGTTAGTTTTTTTATTTAGAGTTGCTAGTTGGGATTCAAAAAACAAAAAGAATTGACCGACCCCTACTATGTATTATGAACTTAGTAACTATATAAACTAATAACCAACTTATTGCTTCGTATTGTCGAGATTCCAAGAAACAGTCACTATATGACTGGATCGATCATATAGTTGTAGCAACTGAAAATTTTTCCATTTCCATTTATATTTATATAGAAAAATCTTATTCTCGGTTGTGAAACAAAAATGGAGGGATGTGGATAAATAGAAGATGATAGAAAGAGAGAACAAAAATATCAATGATATATGATTCCAATATGTATGGTCTATGAATCATCTCATAAAAGGCAGTGTGATAAAGCATCAATACTGATATAAATAAAATAATAAACTGATATAAATAAAATAATAAAGAGCCCGCGGTTAATAGAAACTGAGGAGATTGATCCGCACGGGAACAAATTTTTTTTGGGGCTCCATTGCAGAATTCAGGCCTAACCATTAATGGCGAAGCTATGGGAACGACAGAACCCGTGATTGTATAGGATTCTATTGAAAACGAATCCTAATGATTCATTGGGTGGGATGGCGGAACGAACCAAGAACAAATTGATTTATTCTAAATGGCCGCGGTGGATTAACCCGACGAATAAATAAAGAAAGAGTCAATATTCGCCCGCGAACCTTTATTTATTGGTATATTGGTATTGGATTAAATTAATATATGAAATTCAAAATTAATATATTTTGGTGTGATTGATAGGAGTAAAAATAATAATTATCTATAAATATACATAAAAAACTATAAATATACATAAAAAAAAAGATATACGTTCGACTGTATATCTTGTATATACAGCTTACTATATAACAATAACAATAACAAATGAAATATCAAAAAATCCCATTACTCTATTACTAAGTGTATTATTTATTAGATACATGTGTATCTGGAATAGCATTGAATCATTTAATTCGCGAGGAGCTGGATGAGAAGAAACTCTCATGTCCGGTTCTGCAGTAGAGATGGAATTAAGAAACAACCATCAACTATAACCCCAAAAGAACCAGATTTTGTAAACAACATAGAGGAAGAATGAAGGGAGTATCTTGTCGAGGCAAACATATTTGCTTCGGCCGATATGCTCTTCAGGCACTTGAACCCGCTTGGATCACGGCTAGACAAATAGAAGCAGGACGGAGAGCAATGACACGATATGTGCGTCGTGGTGGAAAAATATGGGTACGCATATTTCCCGACAAACCTGTTACAGTCAGACCTACGGAAACACGTATGGGTTCGGGGAAGGGATCCCCTGAATATTGGGTATCTGTTGTTAAACCGGGTCGAATACTTTATGAAATGGGCGGAATCTCGGAAACCGTAGCCAGAGCAGCTATTTCAATAGCTGCGTGCAAGATGCCTATACAAACTCAATTCATTATTGCAGGATAGGGGTATAGAAGTAGACAAAAAGGTATTGAGGATGAAAAACGCAAGTTTATTTATTTCTGGACAGATAATATTTCTTTTTTTTTTCCTTCATTCTTTGTATTGAAATAACAGATTAAAATAAAAATGATATGATTCAACCTCAGACCCTTTTGAATGTAGCGGATAACAGCGGAGCTCGAAAATTGATGTGTATTCGAATCATAGGAGCTGGTAATCACCGATATGCTCATATTGGTGACGTTATTGTTGCTGTAATCAAAGAAGCAGTACCCAATATGCCTCTAGAAAGATCAGAAGTAATTAGGGCTGTAATTGTACGTACATGTAAAGAACTCAAACGTGACGACGGTATGATAATACGATATGATGACAATGCCGCAGTTGTTATTGATCAAAAAGGAAATCCAAAAGGAACTCGAGTTTTTGGTGCGATCGCTCAGGAATTGAGACAGTTTAATTTTACTAAAATAGTTTCATTAGCTCCCGAGGTATTATAAATACTAGTGGATTAGACTAGGATCTAGTAGGGTATCTGAAATAGATCAATTAATAGATTGTGTCTCACGCATATACTTTATAAACTTTATAAAAATGTGAATAATATATAAATGAAAATAAAAGAAAGAAAAAACATGTTGATTATATCAAAATTAGGAGGTAACAATAATTATAGTTCTTCATGGGTAAGGATACTATTGCCAATATAATAACTTCGATAAGAAATGCTGACATGGATAAAAAAGGAACGGTTCGAATAGCATCTACTAATATCGCCGAAAACATTGTGAAAATACTTCTACAAGAGGGTTTTATTGAAAACGTTCGGAAACATCAAGAAGGTCACAAATATTTCTTGGTTTCAACCCTGCGACATAGAAGGACTAGAAAAGGGACATATAGAACTATTTTCAAGCGTATCAGCCGACCCGGTCTACGAATCTATTCCAACTATCAACGAATTCCTAAGATTTTAGGCGGAATGGGGATTGTAATTCTTTCTACTTCTCGGGGTATAATGACAGATCGAGAAGCTCGACTAGAAAGAATTGGGGGAGAACTTTTGTGTTATATATGTTGATCCTCCCCCTCGGGTATCCTAATTTTATCTCTAACTTCCTTTCCATTTATTTGTGAAATAGAGAGGAAAAGTTAGTTATATAACCCTTCCTCTATTAGTTTATTAGTTGATACTTCAGGGGGGTTACCTGGAATGAAAGAACAAAAATTGATTCATGAAGGTTTAATTACTGAATCAACTCCAAACGGCATGTTCCAAGTCTGTTTAGATAATGAAGATCCAATTCTGGAGTATGTTTCAGGGAAGATCCGGCGACGGATACTACCAGGAGATAGAGTGAAAATCGAAGTAAGTCCTTATGATTCAACCAGAGGACGTATATATAATTTATAGACTTCGCAAGAAAGATTTGAACGATTAGGTGATGCTTTAAATATTCCTTTCGTGGGGATACAATTCGACGTTACAAAACCAATAAATTTATTATTATTTTTTTTTTTTCAAGGAGTAGATTCAGAATTAAGGTAAGGAATTCTAAATATGAAAATAAGGGCTTCTGTTCGTAAAATTTGTGAAAAATGTAGACTGATCCGCAGGCGTGGACGGATTATAGTTATTTGTTCCAATCCGAGACATAAACAAAGACAAGGGTAATCTTTCTAAAAAAGAACTTTATAAACTAAAGGAAGGATTTTTGTAAAAAAAAAAGAAAGGATCCGTTTTAGCATGAGATAGATATCTCCGTATATTTCTGTATATTTCTGACTCATATTTATGAGATAATAAAATATGACAAAACCCATACCAAGAATTGGTTCACGTAAAAATGGACGTAGAATACCAAAAGGAGTTATTCATGTTCAAGCGAGTTTCAACAATACCATTGTAACTGTTACAGATGTACGAGGTCGGGTGGTTTCTTGGGCCTCCGCGGGTTCTTGTCCTTCTAAATTAAAAGGCCCAAGAAAAGGAACACCTTATGCTGCTCAAGAAGCGGCTTATATGGCTATTAACACAGTAGTGGATCGGGGTATGCAACGAGCAGAAGTTATGGTAAAAGGCCCCGGTCTCGGAAGAGATGGAGCATTACGAGCCATTCGTAGAAGTGGTATACTATTAAGTTTCGTACGTGATGTAACACCTATGCCACATAATGGATGTCGACCTCCTAAAAAAAGACGTGTGTAGAAATAAGACTTAAACAGATTTCAAGAGAAAAAAATGATTTAATGATCTGATCAAATAATAATATTAGTATGGTTCGAGAAGAAGTAGTGGGATCCACTCGAACATTACAGTGGAAGTGTGTTGAATCAAGAGTAGACAGTAAGTGTCTTTATTATGGTCGTTTCATTCTGTCCCCGCTTATGAAAGGTCAAGCCGATACCATAGGTATTGCCATGCGAAGGGCTTTACTAGGAGAAATGGAAGGAACATGTATCACACGCGCAAAATCTGAGAAGGTACCACATGAATATTCTACGATAGCTGGTATTGAAGAATCAGTACATGAAATTTTAATAAATTTGAAAGAAATTGTATTAAGAAGTAATCTCTATGGAGTTAGAGATGCATCCATTTGTGTCAGGGGTCCTAGATGCGTAACCGCTCAGGATATCGTCGCGCCGCCTTCTGTGGAAATAGTTGACACAACACAGCATATAGCTAAATTGACGGAACCCATTGATTTGTGTATTGGATTACAAATCAAGAGAGATCGCGGATATCGTATGAAACCCACAAATAACTCTCAAGATGGAAGTTATCCTATAGATGCTGTATCCATGCCTGTTCGAAATACAAATCATAGTATTCATTCTTATAGGAATGGGGATAAAAAACAAGAGATACTTTTTCTAGAAATATGGACGAATGGAAGTTTAACTCCTAAGGAAGCACTTTATGAAGCTTCTCGTAATTTGATTGATTTATTTATTCCTTTTCTACAGGCGGAGGAGGAGTACATTCACTTCAAGGAAAATAAAAACAGGTTTACTCTGCCCTCTTTTACCTTTCAAGATAAATTAACTAATCTAAAGAAAAACAATCAAAAAGCAATTCCATTGCAATGTATTTTTATTGACCAATCAGAATTGCCTTCCAGGACCTATAATTGTCTCAAAAGGTCCAATATACATACATTATTGGACCTTTTGAGCAACAGTCAAGAGGACCTTATGAGAATTGAATATTTTCGCATAGAAGATGTAAAACAGATATTGGACACCCTAAAGAAGCATTTCTCAATTGATTTACCTAAAAATAAGTTTTTATTTTAAATCCATTGTAATGTTATCTTTCTTTTTTATCTTTTTTAGATAAGAAAATTCGTTTTTAATCTTGAGCACGATCCACACTCGGAATGGAGTATAATAAAATTAATGTATCTAGGGAAGATTCACTTTGAAGCGACTATTCCCTAGATACTTATGTTGTGATATTTCACGGCGGAATCAATTTAAAAAAGACCTAAAGTTAGGGATTTATCAATAGGTAATGTTGCTCCAATACCTAACCAAAGAGCTACTGTGGTACCGATCAAAAAGACTGTTGTAGCTACTGGACGACGAAATGGATTTTGGAATTTATTGACATTCTCCAAAAAGGGTACTGTCAATAATCCAATTGGTACTGAAACCATTAAAAGAACACCCAATAACTTATTGGGTACTGTGCGGAGTATTTGAAATACGGGAAAGAAGTACCATTCAGGTAATATTTCCAAAGGCGTTGCAAATGGATCCGCCGGTTCACCAATCATTGAAGGTTCTAGAACCGCTAAACCTACGTTACATGCAATAGTACCTAGAATAACTACTGGAAAAATATATAAAAGATCATTTGGCCATGCGGGTTCTCCATAATAATTATGCCCCATGCCTTTAGCCAATTTAGCTCTTAATACAGGATCATTCAAGTCAGGTTTCTTTGTTATTGGGATAGGTGAATTCTTAGTTCTTATGGATCCATCCCCCGAAGGAATCGGACATGATAATTTTTCATCATCCGGCTCGAGCAAGAATCAAAGGAATGAAAGAAATAGATCATAGAAAATCTATATTTCATACATATCCACACATATATAATGAATCTATGTAAGAAAAGATTTCTCAGATTCAATTTTCCGAAGTTACAACTATTCATTGCAAAAAATTCCGTTCTTACAGGTAAATGCTCAATATCCAAGTAGGCTTACAAATTTGATCATGAGCAAGTGCTTTTTGGATTGTCTCGTGTCTTTTGATTGGTGTTTATCCCCGTAACATTTTTATTTTCTTACATACAAACAAAGTATTTACTTGTTACTAATAAAGTCTAGCCCCTTTTTTCCTTAGATCCCCTATTTCACTCCGATAGTCTCATAGATCTGGATCGATGCAGAGGAAATGAATGCATTTCCATACTATAAAATAAAAGAAATAAGTTAAGTGGAATAGATAGAACATTGGATCACGCCGCATCGCTTATTCGATATTCTACGGGATCTTACGGAGCCTATTCATGCATGATATGATTTGGGTATGATCATAGAAAAATTATCCTCAAGCGAACCGGCCTATCCCTGCTATGTATGGGGACTTACGTGGTGGTTGGATGCGGAAACACGTTTGATTGCGAATTCCAACGTGGCGGATCATATATCTGCATGGCCCAATCAATAGTTCAAGTCGCACACTCCCATAATCCATCGTCTCTTCGGAGAATCCACTTCAACTATTCGTATCAAGTAAGTATACAATACTTCAGAGTTGAAGAGAAGTATCCAAATAACATGTCTTATTTTTTCAATAATCCATATTTTTAGCAATAAAATACAAGAGTATTGTTCCTCACCGAAATTATATATGATCAATTACAAATATCTATGATCTGTCTTCTCTATAAAGGACCTGAAATACCTTGCTTACGTATCATTGGGAAATGCATTAACATAAATACGGAAGTAAGAAGAGGCAATACAAAAGTGTGTAAACTATAAAAACGGGTCAGAGTGGATTGGCCAACACTAGTACTTCCGCGTAATAACTCTACCAAAGGCGATCCTATTACAGGAATTGCTTCAGGTACTCCTGTCACGATTTTTACTGCCCAATAACCAATTTGGTCCCAAGGTAAGGAATACCCAGTTACACCAAAAGATGCAGTCAATACGCCCAGAATCACACCTGTAACCCAAGTTAATTCGCGGGGTTTTTTAAATCCACCTGTGAGATACACACGAAATACGTGCAGGATCATCATTAGAACCATCATACTTGCTGACCATCGATGAACTGATCGGATTAACCAACCAAAGTTGGCTTCGGTCATTATGTATTGAACAGAGGAAAAAGCCTCTGTAACGGTCGGACGATAGTAAAAAGTCATAGCAAAACCTGTAGCTACTTGTACTAAAAAACAAGTAAGTGTGATACCCCCGAGACAATAAAATATGTTGACATGAGGAGGAACATATTTACTAGTTATATCATCTGCAATCGCCTGAATCTCGAGACGTTCCTCGAACCAATCATATACTTTATTGAGATAGGTAACCCAAGGAAAGAGACTCCCCCTCTGAGAACCGTATATGAGAATTTCATCTCGTACGGCTCAAGCGGAAACACACAAATACGGGTTTTAACGGATATGTAATAGATAGAAAGTTCAAAACTTCTTACCTACTTAATTCGATATTCGGATTTGCTCCGAAGATACGAAATAACAAAAATCCGGAATCTATTCTTTGTGATGATAATGCCAAAAATATCAAGTTGGCTCCTCTGTCCTTCTTTTCTTTATGTTAATTGTTACAGGCCTCTTGAATCTTCTATTCCCTATTTCTTTTTTATTTCTTATTTGTTTTTTTTGTGCGTAATGTGGATTGACTCTTGTTTTACTATTGTTTGATAGGAATTCTCTTGTTAAGACCCTATGAATCAATTGAAACCTCAGATTCATACTAGAACCACGGTGATTTAATAAAGCCCAAGCTAACGCAAAGGTTCTCTGAGTCAGAACCCTTTGATCATCACTTATTCAATAAATGGATGTAATGACTCCATAAAATCTAGAGAAATAGTTGTCCTTCGATCAAAATCAGTCTGAAGGAATAAAAATCGTTTGATTTAGAAAATACCTATTTAACAAAGTTTTTTTGAGTCCGGTCGCGAGGTCTGACTGAATAGTAGGTATGAATCATAGTTCAAATATTTCTTTTCTTGATCTATTCCATATATTTATATTCTGTGCTCCAGATATTAGAATAAATATCCGACGAGGTAGAATCATCTTGATAGAGATGACAGACCATTCTCTGTATTATCAATAGGATCAATTATAACAAGTCACACACTCATATTCCGGAAATACCGAAACAAAAAATTTCCACGATCGAACTACCAGAATGGGCTAGAAACCCGAGTCTTAAGTAATTTTTTGTTTGATTGAAAAACTAGAACTTTCTAGTTCCTATGAAGCTAACTCATTAAAATTCCATCCAGTAAAACGGAAGAATTATAAATTTCTAAAATAATAGATAGGAATATCGCAAATAGAGCCATTGCGACCCCCATAAGTGGGGTAGTTCCCCAGCCCGGAGCTACTTTACCATATTCCGAATTCAATGGTTTCAATAAACCCCCTACATTAGTAGATCTTGGACGAGATCTAGAACTACCCTCAACAGTTTGTGTAGCCATACCAAAAATCCTATTTAATCATTGCTTAAGATCTGTTGACTTTGTATACCATTTCGTTGTAGTTGTAAATAAATAAATAAACGATCTTATCGTAGATCCATTGTGATCTTGAAGTTATCTAGAAATGGAAACCGCAACCCTAGTCGCCATCTTCATATCTGGTTTACTTGTAAGCTTTACTGGGTACGCTTTATATACCGCTTTTGGGCAACCCTCTCAACAATTAAGAGATCCATTCGAAGAACACGGGGACTAGTTGAAGTAATGAGCCTCCCAATATGGGTATGGGAGGCTCATTACTTCAATTGATATAATGAAAAATCATTTCATTTTTTTAGTTGGAACCTTAGGCGGTTCTCGAAAAAAGATAGCGAAAAAAATGATTCCTAAAGTCGAGACTAAGAGGAATGTATAAACCAATGCTTCCATAGATTCGATCGCGGTTTACAATTATAGCTTCCACACCTATTTATTTGGGATCATTAGAAAGAAAAAAAATAAAAGAAAAGATGGTGATTCAAGTCAAGATTTCTCTGATATCTATGTCAAATCAACAAAAGAAAATAGAGACGAAAGATACCAGAGTAGTATTGTATCAGACTACTTGTCTTCTTGTAGTTGGATCTCCCAGTTTTTGGAATGCTCCAAATTCCACTTGAGCATCCAAATCTGGATCAATACCAGCAAAAACATCTCTGAACAAGGTTCTAGCGCCATGCCAAATGTGTCCGAAAAAGAAGAGTAAAGCAAACGTAGCATGCCCAAAAGTGAACCAACCCCTCGGACTACTACGAAAAACACCATCAGATTTCAAAGTAGCCCGGTCTAATTCAAAAATTTCACCTAATTGGGCACGTCTAGCATATTTTTTCACAGTAGCGGGATCACTATAACTGACTCCATTGAGTTCCCCACCATAGAACTCCACAGTTACACCTACTTGTTCGACACTATACTTCGATTCTGCCCTTCTAAAAGGAACATCGGCTCTCACAATCCCGTCTCCATCTACCAAAACTACCGGGAATGTTTCAAAAAAAGTAGGCATACGACGTACAAAAAGCTCGCGACCTTCTTTATCTCTAAAGATGGGATGTCCTAACCACCCAACAGCTATGCCATCCCCGCTGTCCATTGAGCCTGCTCTGAATAATCCCCCTTTTGCTGGATTATTACCAATGTAATCATAAAAAGCTAATTTTTCAGGAATTTTAGACCAAGCTTCTGATAAACTCAGATTCTCGGATAGTCCGGCGCCAACTCTTCGATATATTTCTTGCTGGAAGTATCCCTGATCCCACTGATAACGAGTGGGACCAAATAATTCGATTGGGGTAGTTGCTGAACCATACCACATAGTTCCAGCAACTACGAAAGCTGCAAAAAAAACAGCAGCGATACTACTGGAAAGTACAGTTTCAATATTGCCCATACGTAATCCTTTGTATAGCCGTTGAGGCGGACGGACACTAAGATGGAATAGGCCCGCTAATATGCCCAATGTACCCGCTGCAATATGATGAGAGGCTATTCCTCCCGGAACAAAAGGATCAAAACCTTCCGCACCCCACGCTGGATTTACAGATTGCACTTTTCCAGTTAGCCCATAAGGATCGGACACCCATATTCCAGGACCATACAAGCCTGTTACATGAAATGCGCCAAAGCCAAAGCAAGCCAACCCTGAGAGAAATAAATGAATTCCAAAGATCTTGGGCAAATCTAAAGAAGGTTTTCCCGTACGTTCATCAGAGAATATTGCTAGGTCCCAATAGACCCAATGCCAGATAGCTGCCAAGAAGCACAATCCGGAAAAGAAAATATGTGCCCCCGCCACACCTTCATAACTCCAAATACCCGGATTCGTTATAGTTCCTCCTGAAATACTCCAACCGCCCCATGAATTGGTTATTCCTAAGCGAGTCATGAAAGGTATAACGAACATACCTTGTCTCCACATTGGATCAAGAACGGGGTCAGAGGGATCAAAAACCGCTAATTCGTATAGAGCCATCGAACCGGCCCAACCAGAAACTAGAGCTGTATGCATTATATGGACAGAAATCAATCGACCGGGATCATTCAATACGACAGTATGAACACGATACCAAGGCAAACCCATGGAAATACCCCTTTTTCAAAAATAAATAGAAACTATGTAACTTTATCGCATTGGAAAAGACTATACTCTGTACCTAATCTTTTCAGTAGATTCTGTATGAGAAAGGGTTAATATTTATTCTGTTCCTATTGAAAATAAGGGAACATTTATGTTCGTAAGAACAAAGAGAAGCAGATTTATTCTATACCGGATAAGTACCAATACGCAATGGGGATTGAGCCCTTTTTGGGGAACGAATGTATAGATACTTGTTTATCATTCACACGATCGCCCCATTCGTTAAAATGGGTTCTTTATTCATTCTATCTTTTTCTATGAGCCTTACAATCTATGTCTAATATGTATAAAATACAATAAAAAGAAAAAAAAAAATTATGAAGACAACAAACCCATTGTTACGTTTCCATATTAAAGTGAAGTATAGTACCTCATTTTTTTTCATTCATTTAATGCCCCTTGGTGTTCCAAAAGTGCCTTTTCGGAGTCCTGGAGAGGAAGATGCAGCTTGGGTTGACTTATAGTGCGACTTGTCAGACATATTGGGTCATATGGGATTTACCCGTTCTCTCTCCCGATCGAGATATCCTCTCTTTTGCCTAAGAAATATTGATTGAACCATCAATCATTCGGAGCGCGAAGTGCAATTAGATCAATTTATATTTGGGATCCATATTATCAATTAGAAGAATTTATGGTTGACTTGGACCGATAAAATAAAGTATCCAGGCTCCGTTCAGAAAATACCAAATTGGTAATATATGTACGATTACTACTTGTATCATAAACATTCTTATGTTTACTATAGGAATGATCTCAAACTGCCAATCAATGGAATAATGGTATGATGAATACATTGAATAGCTGAGAGAAAGCATGAAACGAATAAAAAAAAAAGAAGTCGTAGAAAAAAGAAGTGGTACTGAGATCATTTGCCCTATATGTGTAAATAGAATTCCGACAGATCTTTACCCGGAGTAGAACATGAACCTAAAAGAATTGAAAGGGCCCATTCAGGAACAAGAAAATTACATCGTGATTTGAATTTCGATGAAACAATACATCAATGGAGGTTAGTTCACTAAGTTCAGTCATTTTTTTTTTTTTAAGGGAGGCCCCATGTTTTTTGAAAAATGGAAAAAGCCCTTCACCTTCATTAGAAAAACAAAAATCTGTTACAAAAAAATAAATAAGACTTGAATCGACACATTGATTCTTTTTGTTTTCACAATTTTTTTTTGAACCGTATGCATCCAAAGGTGCACGTACGGTTCCTAAGGGATAGAATTTTGTCCTAATCAACCGACTTCATCGAGAAAGATTACTTTTTTTAGGCCAAGAAGTTGAGAACGAGATATCGAATCAAATTGTTGGTCTCATGGTATATCTCAGTCTAGAAGATAATACTAGGGACCTTTTTTTGTTTATAAACTCTCCTGGTGGATTGGTAATGCCCGGAATAGCCATTTATGATACTATGCAATTTGTGATACCCGAGGTACATACAATATGCATTGGATTAGCTGCTTCAATGGGATCTTTCATTCTGGTTGGGGGAGAAATTACCAAACGTCTAGCATTCCCTCACGCTTGGCGCCAATGGTTTTTATTTGAAAAAAAAAAAGACTATGCCTTCGCCATATCGAATATGAATAATAAGTAATAATAGCATGGCACTTTGAGTTCGATATGAACAAACCATTATTGTTTTTTCAGAACATGAGATTTTGTATCGAGATAGTAGTATGAAACAAAGGTTATTTCCGATTTTATCTTATGTGTCGGGAGAACATTTCAGCGTCACAAACCATTTTTATTCCACACTGGAAGCCTTTTTTATTATATTTATGAAAGAAAGAGTACGAAAATGAAAAAAAAAAAGTATTTCCTTATTTAATCGTATCAGAAAGACACTTTGGGATTGCTAAATCACCGACGAAATAAATATATAGAAAGCAACAGAACCATCATAGTATTTTTTTACTCTTACGAAAAGAAGGACGGTAAATGGATTATTCCACGATTTAAATTGTATGTATTCCATTTCTTTCTTCGATGGAAGGGGGAGGGGATAGATAGGAGGAGTAAATTCCATTGCAGAGCCGTATGCAATGCACAAAAGATGCCCGTACGGTTGTTCAATTTTTTTCTTGTTATTTTTTTATCCCTTTAGCCCGCCCAATCTTGCGAGATAGAAGAACCATTAATGATGTTATATCAATTCATCAGGGTTATGATTCACCAACCTGCTAGTTCTTTTTATCGGTCACAAACAGGGGAATTTATCCTGGAAGTGGAAGAACTAATGAGACTTCGCGAAACCCTCACAAAGGTTTATGTACAAAGAACGGGCAACCCTTTGTGGGTTGTATCCGAAGACATGGAAAGGGATGTTTTTATGTCAGCAACAGAAGCCCAAGCTCATGGAATTGTTGATCTTGTAGGGATTTAAAATGAAAATACTGGGGATTTACGTTAAATCCCTAATGCCATTTCAAAACATAATTTTTATTTTCCGCGATTTGATATTGAGTCGAAATAATTCATAATCATCAATCATAAATCAGGTTAAGATCGATCTAAACCAACCCATTCTATATATATATATATATACAACATGCCAACTATTAAACAACTTATTAGAAACACAAGACAGCCAATAAGAAATGTCACAAAATCTCCCGCTCTTAGAGGATGTCCTCAGCGTCGAGGAACATGTACTAGGGTGTATGTGCGACTCGTTTAGATCATGAACTCGAACAGATGAGACAACTTTTTCAGTATCAATATCAAGGATTAGTACCAATGAATAGGATAGATAGAGTAGAATAAGGCCATTTACTATCTAAAACTAAAAACGAAAAATGAGGATCTATCATATACCCTGTTGTGTATTGTGTATGGAATTTATGGTTTCCATTGGTGTAAATCCAATCACCTCGATTTGAGATGAGA